AGTTCTTGTTTCGACAATTCAAAAGTGGGAGAAGGCTTTTTACTAATGAATCGATATTCAAAATCATTCCATTCGGAATCCCTTGCTTTATCAAAGCGACGGACTTCTAAATTCTCATAGGGCCCCCCCGGAATTCCTTCCAGAGCCTGTTGAATAATTTTTATGGATTCCGCCATTTCACTGATTCGTACTAAATAACGAGCTAATGAGTCTCCTTCTTTTTGCCATTGGACTTCCCAATCGAATTCATCGTAACACTCATAATGATCAACTTTACGAAGATCCCATTGCATTCCGGAAGCTCGTAGCATTGGTCCTGATAAACCCCAATTTATTGCTTCCTCTCCGCCAATAATGCCCACTCCTTCAACTCGTTCCAAAAAAATGGGATTCCGCGTAATAAGCTTTTGATATTCAACAACTCCTGTTAAAGAATAATCGCAGAAATCCAAACATTTATCTATCCAGCCATGAGGTAGATCAGCAGCTACTCCCCCGATACGGAAATAATTATGCATCATTCGCATACCTGTGGCAGCTTCGAATAGATCATATAGCAATTCCCTCTCTCTGAAAATATAGAAGAAAGGAGTCTGTGCACCGATATCCGCCATAAAAGGCCCAAGCCATAACAAATGAGAAGCTATACGACTCAACTCCAGCATAATGACTCTGATATAGCTGGCTCTTTTAGGTACTTGAATATTTCCCAATTGTTCTGGTGCATTTACCGTTATTGCCTCTGTGAACATAGTAGCTAAATAATCCCAACGTGTTACGTAAGGTAGATACTGTATAATTGTTCGGTTTTCCGCAATTTTTTCCATCCCTCTGTGTAAATAACCCAATACGGGTTCACAATCAATAACATCTTCACCATCTAGAGTAACGATGAGTCGAAGAACACCATGCATTGATGGGTGGTGAGGACCCATATTGACTATCATGAAGTCTTTTCTTATATCCGGTACAGTCATATGTTTTCTTCCCCGATTCATTATTTCATAAATTGCTGAAAACGAAACGAGGTTCATCAAAATTCAAGATCTAATAAAGCAAATAATTCAAACGAATTTTCAAATTAACGAGTTTTTGGTTCTCGAATATCCAACTGATCAATTAATTCTTTATAACGTACTCTATTTTTCTTTGACAAATAAGCCAGTATACGTTGACGTTTTCCCAGAATTTTCCGCAGACCTCTCTGGGATAAATAGTCTTTTCTGTGCAATTCCAAATGTGAAGTAAGTCTCCGTATCTTATTGGTGAAACTGAATACTTGAAATTCAACAGACCCTTTGTTTTTTTCTTTTTCTTCTTGCGGAATAACTGAGATGAATGAATTTTTTACCATAAAAAGAATTCTTCTCTCTCTCTTTTTTTTTCTTTTCCACAGATATGGATTTTACCGATCAGGAATAATAATAATGCCAGTTATTTAGATCTGGTACACACAATAAAATAATCTGGATTTATTCATAGACTACTTTACTATCGAATCCAATTGAAAATTGGATTCGATAGAAGGAGATGGTACATTTCTACACCCACAAAGGGGAATGATTGGGACTTAAGAAAATTCTTCCGATTCATTCCTAGATCCAATTGATATGATACATCATTGAATCAGTATCATGTATCAGAATCTAATGTAACACAACGTGTGTGTACATTTGTATACCTTTATATACCGGATATGACACGTGATATAGATATATAGGAAATCCACCATCAACTAATTCTGACTCGTGGATACATATGTATCCTTGACATACTGAAACGACTGCCATTATTGGTATTAAACCAGTAGCGATTCATACAAGCTAAATCTTCTAATCGATAATTGGGCCAAAGAAACAATTTGAATTGGATAAATTCATTTATATCTGTATCAAAATGCTTGTCCTCATCCAAAAATTGCACACAGTTCCTTACGTTGTTGCCATTGAAAAATACTGAATTTCTATTCACAACATTCTCATTCTCGGAATTCAAACAAATTAGAATTCTCAATTCTCTACGACGTCTAGGAGATGGAATATTTTCAGGAACAAGCAAAGCATAATTATTTTCATCTCCATTCACAAGTACCTTTCCATGTTGTGCAATGGATCTATCGAAATAATCTTCATCAACATATTTTTTTTCTCGGCATATTCGATTAGTTTGGTACTTATTCTTATGGACCAATGAAATACTTATGGTTTGATACATAATCCATTGTCCATCCCATTTTATAGACAGACGAACCGGTTCGATAATCAATATTCCCCTTTTTATCAATTCTGTAAGAGTTAGATCCTTCTGAATCAGCATTACATCCAGGCGCATTTCTCCTCTTTGAATAGAGGATATAGCAATTTCCCTTGGATTTATCAGCCTAAGCAGGAGACAATATACCTTGATATTATTTAGAATTCTTTGATTCAAAGGATCAGCCCATCTCAATTGAAAAAGCAAATACCTTTTCAGGAAGAAATCTAGTTCCGCTTCCTTATTGCTCTTGGATTGTCTTTTCTTTCTACGTTTTTTAATGTCTGATTCCGCGGAATCTTTTTCAAGATCTTTTTGTCGGTTTCGTGGATCTGATCCAAGATTCCCTTGACCCAGCTCTTCTTTTTCTTCTTGATTTCGATTCTCTAATTCAAGATATTCTTTTTGATTAGATGATAGACGAAGATCCTTTTTTTGATTTCTGTTGATGTTTTTATTTTCACTAATGTTTTCATTTCCATTCAAATTGAAAATAAGTAATTTGATTGGTATGATCCACGGTTTAATCTTATATGCATCATAAAGTAGCACAAATTCTGAGAAGAACCAGGGTTCTAGATTCGATATGGGACGATGTAGCATTTCTTTATTCATTCCCATCCAATCAAAAAAAAACCTTTTTTTTTGATTGGATGGGTTGATTTCTTGATGAATCGTGAGATAAAAAAGATCTTTCTTATCAATTATTTGATAATCATTAGTCCCAGTCTTAGTATTTTTATTAATGTTGGTTCCAGTATCTATATCGGTCCAAGTCTCAATATCGATATTCTTTCTAAGAAAAAAATTGAGAATTCTCCACTCCAAATATTTTCTATCCGGATTTTTCCCCGTATCAATAATAGACCCTTCCCCTAGATAATCATTAATAGCTATACCCCCGGGTACATAAAATGATTCGGGTTTAGGCATGTTGTAATTATATGGAATCTCTCGGTCTCCATTTACTTGGAATGGCGATCCATAAATATATGAGTCCTTCCTGTCTTCATAATGAATATATTTATGTGATAAAAGATCATATCTGTAGTGTTTTTTAAATTTTTCTTTTTGACTCGGTAATGAGTTCACTACATAATTATTTTGTTTCTCGTAATGAATTAATTGGTCTTTTTCCTTTTCATATGAATCTTTTTTTGAGTCTTTATTTTGAATCATACGACGTTGATTGACTCTATTTCGCCATTTTTGCGGTACTAATTTAGACCATCTAGTCTGAGATAAATTGTATTGATAATGACCCCTTAACCAATTTTTCCATTCATTCATTCCAGAATTCGGAAGTTTCTTAGACCTTGATTTGGCATCCAATATTCCTCGTGTCCCAAAATGGTCCTTTATTCTATCCTTAAGAAAAAGATATGCTCCGCGATATTGAAGTACAGATCTCAAGTAATACTTATTACTAATTTGGATTTGTGATAAATTGTAAAATACATATGCTTGGGACAAGGAAGATAAGTCACAATAAATCTGTGATTTATTATTACTAATATTAGAAAGAGACTTTTTTATAGTCGAAATAAAGTGAATTGCATTTTGATTTGTTTCATCAATTCCTTCTTTATTTCTTTCATCATTGGAAATGTCTTTGTCGATAATTTTCTTTGTTGATTCAAATTCAAGGAAAAGTTGTGCATTTATTCTGGGAATATTAATGTTACATAGAAAGATATCCATATAGATTCTTTCAATGAAAGATTTCATAAAATAGTGCCATTTACGTATTAATCGGGCACCTCCTCTTTTTGATATCTGCCAAATATGTTTCTGTGATTCCGATCTTTTATCATCACAACCTGTCTCGTTAGGACTAATCTTTCTATTTGGAGTTAGAAATACTTTTCTCTTGTCTTTTGTAATCCTTTCTATTTTATTTTGAATTGTGGTTGTCCTATCAGCCAGATCCTTCATTTTTTTTTCTGTCAGTGAATAATTTGTCCAATCCACAGATCTAATTCGAATGATCGATTCATGGTTAATCTTATTACTAATTATAGAATCTTTTCTATTTTCATTTGGTTCATATACTTTCCTCAATCCAAATAAGAAAATTAGATTTACTTTTGCAAACTCTTTTATTATTCTTTTTATAAATAGAACTGTTTTGAGAATCCATCTTGTTTTTTCTTTTAAGACCCTTAGAAACCATTTTTTTCTTTCTCCTAAAGCTCTTAGAACTAGAAAACATTTCTTTTTCACTTTTCTAATTTTTTTTTCGAGTTCTTTCCAAATGGGTTCAAAAAACGAAGGTCCTTTTCGGGGAGAACCAAAAGGTAGTTCAGTTTCCATCCCCCAGACTGTTAAAAAACCAAAATTTTCTTTTTTTCCTTTCTTTTTCATTCGATCATAGAGATCGAATCGTAGCTTAGATCTGTGCCAAGGTTTCAGACAGAAGGGAAATAGGATCTTTATTTGAATACCGTCTGTTAGCCAGTCTTTCGGAAATTCTGTTTCTGATAATTGAACACCATTATAGGTGCATTTAACATGCATTTCTCTATTCCACTCCTTCCAATCCTCGTACCACTCGGGGAATTGAAATAATAACATACGGCCGAGATTTTTAGCTATTATCAATGAAGGCAATACGATGTATTTTCTAAGAATCGATTGTGTTACTAACATAGAACCTCTTATTGCTTGAGCAAATAGAATAGTATCCCAATTTTCTGCTATTGCTATCCGTTCATTCTCTTCCTGTTTCTCCTCCTTTGTTTTTTCCT